GCTTGTGTAGCTTAATGCAAAGCATAGCACTGAAGATGCTAAGATGAGCCCTAAAAAGCTCCACGTGCACAAAGGCTTGGTCCTGACTTTTTTATCAGCTTTAGCTCAATTTACACATGCAAGTCTCCGCAGACCCGTGAGGATGCCCTCAATCCCCCGCCCGGGGACGAGGAGCAGGCATCAGGCACAACTTTTAGCCCAAGACGCCTTGCCATGCCACACCCACAAGGGAATTCAGCAGTGATAGATATTAAGCCATAAGTGAAAACTTGACTTAGTTAGAGCTTAGAGGGCCGGTAAAACTCGTGCCAGCCACCGCGGTTATACGAGAGGCCCTAGTTGATAAGCACGGCGTAAAGGGTGGTTAAGGTAAGAAAAAAATAAAGTCAAAGAGCCTCTTGGCCGTCATACGCTCCTGAGTGCTTGAAGATCACTGACGAAAGTAACTTTAATTAAACCCACCTGAACCCACGAAAGCTGAGAAACAAACTGGGATTAGATACCCCACTATGCCCAGCTGTAAACCCAGATGTTTTTTCACAACAAACATCCGCCAGGGTACTACAAGCATTAGCTTAAAACCCAAAGGACTTGGCGGTGCCTTAGACCCCCCTAGAGGAGCCTGTTCTAGAACCGATAACCCCCGTTAAACCTCACCACTTCTAGTCACCCCCGCCTATATACCGCCGTCGTCAGCTTACCCTATGAAGGACCAACAGTAAGCAAAATGGACCCAGTCCAAAACGTCAGGTCGAGGTGTAGCGAACGAAGTGGGAAGAAATGGGCTACATTTTCTAATTTAGAATATTAACGAACAGCATTATGAAACTAATACTCAAAGGAGGATTTAGTAGTAAAAAGGAAATAGAGTGTCCTTTTGAACCCGGCTCTGAGGCGCGTACACACCGCCCGTCACTCTCCCCACTTTACAGCAACAAATGTTATTAACACCAAAGCACAAAAAAGGGGAGGCAAGTCGTAACATGGTAAGTGTACCGGAAGGTGCACTTGGATTAAATCAGAATGTGGCTGAGACAGTTAAGCATCTCCCTTACACCGAGAAGACATCCATGCAAGTTGGATCATCCTGAGCCAAATAGCTAGCTTATAATTTTTTAACTAAAAACTATAAATAAAAATTTAAACCAAAATTATTAACCAAACCATTTTTCTGCTTTAGTACGGGAGACGGAAAAAGTACACTTTAAGCGATAGAAAAAGTACCGCAAGGGAAAGCTGAAAGAGCAATGAAATAAGTCATATTTAGCGCAAAAAAGCAGAGACTAAACCTCGTACCTTTTGCATCATGATTTAGCAAGTAGAAGCAAGCAAAGAGACCTTTAGTTTGTTAACCCGAAACCAAGTGAGCTACCCCGAAACAGCCTTAAAGGGCGAACCCGTCTCTGTGGCAAAAGAGTGGGAAGATTTCCGGGTAGGGGTGACAGACCTACCGAACTTGGTGATAGCTGGTTGCCTGAGAAACGAATAGAAGTTCAGCCTCGTAATTCCCTTTATCAAAAAAGCAAAAGCTAGTATAGACTAAAAGAAATAGACGAGAGTAAGTTAAAGGGGGTACAGCCCATTTAACCAAGGATACAACTTTTCCAGGAGAATAGGGATTATAATTTTTAAGACCAGTTGCTTTAGTGGGCCTAAAAGCAGCCACCTGAATAGAAAGCGTTAAAGCTCAAACAACAAAAAATCTCTTATTTCAATAATTAATCCGACTTCCCTAAAAGTACCAGGCCGTTCCATGCTAACATGGAAGAGATTATGCTAAAATGAGTAACAAGAGAAAATAATTCTCTCCCTGCACAAGTGTAAGCCAGATTGGACCAACCACTGGCAATTAACGGACCCAAAAAGAGGGCAATATAGACATTATTATAAACAAGAAAAACCTATTAAGCAAACCGTTAATCCCACACTGGAGTGCACCTAAGGAAAGACAAAAAGAAAAGGAAGGAACTCGGCAAACACAAGCCTCGCCTGTTTACCAAAAACATCGCCTCCTGCAAATATCAAAGTATAGGAGGTCCAGCCTGCCCAGTGACCACAAGTTCAACGGCCGCGGTATTTTGACCGTGCAAAGGTAGCGCAATCACTTGTCTTTTAAATGAAGACCTGTATGAAGGCTAAACGAGGGCTTAACTGTCTCCCTTTTCAAGTCAGTGAAATTGATCTGCCCGTGCAGAAGCGGACATAAAAATACAAGACGAGAAGACCCTTTGGAGCTTCAGGTTCAAGTTCAACCGCGTTAAACGGCTACACAAACAGCTTAAAACCTAGCGGCTTATGCAACTTTACCTTCGGTTGGGGCGACCACGGAGAAAAATATATCCTCCGAGTGGACCGGGACAAAACTCCTAGAACTAAGAAAGACATTTCTAAGTCACAGAAAATCTGACCATACATGATCCGGTTTATAAACCGATCAACGGACCAAGTTACCCTAGGGATAACAGCGCAATCCTCTCCCAGAGTCCATATCGACGAGGGGGTTTACGACCTCGATGTTGGATCAGGACATCCTAATGGTGCAGCCGCTATTAAGGGTTCGTTTGTTCAACGATTAAAGTCCTACGTGATCTGAGTTCAGACCGGAGTAATCCAGGTCAGTTTCTATCTGTAATGTTATTTTTCCTAGTACGAAAGGACCGGAAAAAAGAGGCCAATGCTAAAAGCACGCCTCACCCATAATTAATGAGACCAACTCAATTAAATAAGTGGGGACTAAAAACTAGGCAAAGATTAAGCCACACTAAGATGGCAGAGCATGGTAATTGCAAAAGGCCTAAGCCCTTTCCACCAGAGGTTCAAATCCTCTTCTTAGTTTATGTTAGACACTTTATTAACTCACCTTATTAATCCACTTGCATATATTGTCCCTGTCCTACTTGCCGTAGCCTTCCTGACCCTAGTTGAACGAAAAGTCTTAGGCTACATGCAACTCCGAAAAGGTCCAAATGTAGTAGGACCCTATGGCCTCCTTCAACCAATTGCAGACGGAGTAAAATTATTTATTAAAGAACCAATTCGCCCATCCACATCCTCTCCATTTCTCTTTTTAATTACCCCCATACTAGCACTAACACTTGCAATAACACTTTGAGCCCCTATACCAATACCCCATCCAGTTACAGATCTTAACCTTGGTATCCTATTTATTCTTGCCCTGTCTAGCCTAGCAGTTTACTCAATTTTAGGCTCAGGCTGAGCCTCAAACTCAAAATATGCTCTAATTGGGGCCCTCCGGGCCGTAGCTCAAACAATTTCATATGAAGTTAGCTTAGGCTTAATTTTACTATCCACTATTATTTTTTCAGGCGGCTACACCCTTCAAATATTTAGTATTACCCAAGAAAGCATTTGACTTCTAGTCCCAGCCTGACCCCTAGCAGCAATATGATATATTTCTACACTAGCAGAAACAAACCGTGCGCCTTTTGATTTAACTGAAGGAGAGTCAGAACTAGTTTCTGGCTTCAACGTAGAGTATGCTGGAGGACCCTTCGCCCTTTTCTTTCTAGCTGAATATGCAAATATCCTCTTCATAAATACCCTATCAACAATTTTATTTCTAGGTGCATCCCATTTACCAATAATTCCAGAACTTACCACAATCAACCTTATAATTAAAGCCGCACTATTATCCCTAGTCTTCCTATGAGTACGCGCCTCATATCCACGATTTCGCTACGACCAGCTTATACACCTTGTCTGAAAAAACTTTCTTCCACTCACCCTAGCCCTAGTCCTTTGACACACTGCACTACCAATTGCATTTGCAGGTCTCCCACCACAACTATAGCTAAGGAACCGTGCCTGAATGCCCAAGGACCACTTTGATAGAGTGGCTTATGAGGGTTAAAGCCCCTCCAGTTCCTAGAAAAAAGGGAATCGAACCCATACTCAGGAGATCAAAACTCCTGGTGCTTCCACTACACCACTTTCTAAGATAAGGTCAGCTAATTAAGCTTTCGGGCCCATACCCCGAACATGACGGTTAAAATCCCTCCCCTATCAATGAACCCCTATGTACTAGTTATTCTCTTGTCCAGCTTGGGACTAGGAACCACACTTACTTTTGCCAGCTCCCACTGACTTTTAGCCTGAATAGGCCTAGAAATTAATACCCTTGCAATTATTCCATTAATAGCACAACAACACCACCCACGAGCAGTTGAAGCCACAACTAAATACTTTCTTACACAAGCAACAGCAGCAGCCATGATCCTATTTGCATCAACAACAAATGCATGAATAACCGGAGAATGAAACATTAATGATCTCTCACACCCATTAGCATCAACAATAGTGATTACTGCTTTAGCACTAAAAGTTGGACTAGCCCCTGTCCACTTCTGACTACCTGAAGTTCTTCAGGGCCTCAACCTGCCAACAGGCCTAATCCTGTCAACATGACAAAAACTAGCCCCATTTGCACTAATTATTCAAGTAGCCCCTACAATTGACCCCGCTTTATTAACATCACTAGGCCTTATATCAACCCTAATTGGAGGCTGAGGGGGCCTAAACCAAACCCAACTCCGAAAAATCTTAGCCTACTCCTCAATTGCCCACATAGGATGAATAATTATTATTCTTCAATTTACACCACAGCTTACCCTTCTAGCCCTAGGAACATATATCCTCATAACCTCCACAGCTTTTCTAGCTTTCAAACTATTATCCACAACAAAAATTACCACTCTCTCCCTAATGTGATCAAAAACACCAATTCTTGCATCAACAACAGCACTTGCCATACTATCCTTAGGAGGACTCCCACCTCTTACAGGATTTATGCCAAAATGACTTATTTTACAAGAACTCACAACGCAAGAACTCCCACTCACTGCAACAATCATGGCCCTAGCTGCTCTTTTAAGCTTATATTTTTACCTTCGCCTATGTTATGCTATAACCTTAACCATTAGCCCAAATACTATTAACTCAACAATTCCATGACGGGCCCAAAATACCCAATCAACTATTTTACTAGCTTTCTTTACAACAGCATCACTAGGACTCCTACCAATCACCCCTGCCATCCTCTCACTTATTTCTTAGGGACTTAGGATAACTTAGACCAAGGGCCTTCAAAGCCCTAAGCAGGAGTTAAAATCTCCTAGTCCCTGATAAGACTTGCGGGACTCTATCCCACATCTTCTGAATGCAAATCAGACACTTTTATTAAGCTAAAGCCTTTCTAGATGAGAAGGCCTCGATCCTACAAACTCTTAGTTAACAGCTAAGCGCCCAAACCAGCGAGCATTCATCTACTTTCCCGCCGTTAGCCGAGTAAGGCGGGAAAGCCCCGGCAGACGTCAATCTGCGTCTTTAGATTTGCAATCTAACATGTTAATACACCACGAGACTTGATAGGAAGAGGACTTAAACCTCTATCTTTGGGGCTACAACCCACTACCTAACTTCGGCCATCCTACCTGTGGCAATCACCCGCTGATTCTTCTCTACTAACCACAAAGACATTGGCACCCTCTACCTTGTATTTGGTGCCTGAGCCGGAATGGTTGGCACTGCCCTCAGCCTTTTAATCCGTGCTGAGCTAAGCCAACCAGGATCACTTCTAGGCGACGACCAGATTTACAATGTTATCGTAACCGCCCACGCCTTTGTAATAATTTTCTTTATAGTAATACCTATTCTTATTGGCGGATTTGGCAACTGATTAATTCCGCTAATAATTGGCGCCCCCGACATGGCATTTCCTCGAATAAATAATATAAGTTTTTGACTTCTTCCACCATCATTCCTTCTCCTTCTGGCTTCCTCAGGGGTGGAAGCTGGAGCCGGAACTGGATGAACTGTCTACCCCCCATTGGCTGGCAACCTCGCCCACGCTGGTGCATCAGTAGACCTAACAATCTTTTCTCTTCACCTGGCAGGTGTCTCCTCCATTCTAGGAGCAATTAATTTTATTACCACAACAATTAATATGAAACCCCCAGCCATTTCTCAGTACCAAACCCCTCTTTTTATCTGAGCAGTACTTATCACAGCTGTACTTCTACTTCTATCCCTTCCCGTATTAGCTGCAGGAATTACTATACTACTAACAGACCGAAACCTAAACACAACATTCTTTGACCCAGCCGGAGGTGGAGACCCAATCCTTTACCAACACCTATTTTGATTCTTTGGCCACCCAGAGGTATATATTCTTATTTTACCCGGCTTCGGAATCATCTCCCACATTGTAGCCTACTACGCAGGCAAAAAAGAACCGTTTGGGTATATAGGAATAGTCTGAGCCATAATGGCTATTGGCCTCTTAGGATTTATTGTATGAGCCCACCACATATTTACCGTAGGAATAGACGTAGATACCCGAGCTTACTTTACGTCCGCAACAATAATTATTGCAATTCCAACCGGCGTTAAAGTCTTCAGCTGACTTGCTACCCTGCATGGAGGCTCAATCAAATGAGAAACCCCAATACTTTGAGCCCTAGGCTTTATTTTCCTTTTTACCGTGGGAGGACTGACAGGTATTGTCCTTGCTAATTCTTCCATCGACATCGTTCTTCATGACACTTATTATGTAGTTGCCCACTTCCATTATGTATTATCCATGGGAGCCGTATTTGCTATTATAGCAGGATTTGTACACTGATTCCCACTATTTTCTGGCTATACCCTTCACAGCACCTGAACAAAAATCCACTTCGGGGTAATGTTTATTGGGGTTAACCTAACATTTTTCCCTCAACACTTCCTAGGCCTAGCAGGAATGCCACGACGTTATTCAGACTACCCAGACGCTTACACCCTATGAAACACTGTCTCATCTATTGGTTCAATAATCTCTCTAATTGCAGTTATTATGTTCCTATTCATTCTCTGAGAAGCCTTCGCTGCCAAACGAGAAGTACTATCTGTGGAACTTACATCTACAAATGCAGAATGATTGCATGGCTGCCCCCCACCATACCACACATTTGAACAACCAGCATTTGTTCGAGTTCAATCAAATTAAACGAGGAAGGGAGGAATTGAACCCCCATATGCTGGTTTCAAGCCAGCCGCATAACCACTCTGCCACTTCCTTTTAAGATATTAGTAAATTTGTAAATTACATCACTTTGTCAAGGTGAAATCGTAGGTTAAACCCCTGCATATCTTAAGCCCAATGGCTTAATGGCACATCCCTCACAACTAGGATTCCAAGACGCGGCATCACCCGTAATAGAAGAGCTTCTCCACTTCCATGACCACGCCCTGATAATTGTATTTTTAATTAGCACCCTTGTTCTATATATTATTGTTGCTATGGTCTCAACAAAATTGACTAATAAATATATTTTAGACTCTCAAGAAATCGAAATTGTATGAACAATTTTACCAGCTGTAATTCTTGTTTTAATTGCCCTCCCATCCCTGCGAATTCTTTATTTAATAGACGAAATTAATGACCCACATCTTACAATTAAAGCTATGGGCCATCAATGATACTGAAGTTACGAGTACACCGACTACGAAAATCTAGGCTTTGACTCATATATGGTTCCCACCCAAGACTTAGTCCCGGGTCAATTCCGCCTTCTTGAAACAGACCACCGAATAGTTGTCCCAATAGAATCCCCAATTCGCATTCTTGTTTCTGCAGAAGATGTTCTTCACTCATGAGCTGTCCCAGCCCTGGGCGTTAAAATAGACGGTGTCCCTGGCCGCCTAAACCAAACTGCCTTTATTGCCTCCCGCCCTGGAGTATTTTATGGACAATGTTCCGAGATCTGCGGAGCCAATCACAGCTTTATGCCTATCGTTGTAGAAGCAGTCCCACTTGAACACTTTGAGAACTGATCCTCACTTATACTAGAAGACGCCTCACTAGGAAGCTAAATTAGGGCTACAGCATTGGCCTTTTAAGCCAAAGATTGGTGCCTCCCAACCACCCCTAGTGAAATGCCTCAACTTAACCCAGCCCCATGATTGGCAATTCTACTATTTTCATGACTAGTTTTTCTTACCATTATCCCAACAAAAATTCTTAACCATACTACACCAAACGAACCAACCATTTTAAGTGCTGAAAAACACAAAACTGAACCCTGAGACTGACCATGGCAATAAGCTTCTTTGATCAATTTGCAAGCACATCTTATCTGGGAATCCCCCTAATCGCTATCGCAATTGCACTTCCATGAGTGCTTTTTCCTACACCATCCTCACGATGAGTTAACAACCGCCTAATTACAATTCAAGGCTGACTAATTAACCGATTTACAAATCAATTAATGCTCCCACTAAATATTGGTGGCCACAAATGAGCACTTTTACTAGCCTCTTTAATAGTATTTTTAATTACCATTAATATACTGGGTTTACTACCATATACATTTACGCCAACAACCCAGCTTTCCCTAAATATAGGATTTGCTGTTCCACTATGACTTGCAACAGTCATTATTGGAATACGAAATCAACCAACAGTTGCCCTAGGCCACCTGCTCCCAGAAGGCACCCCCATTCCATTAATTCCTGTTCTTATTATTATTGAAACAATTAGCCTTTTCATCCGCCCACTAGCCCTAGGAGTCCGACTAACCGCAAACCTTACTGCAGGTCACCTTCTTATTCAATTAATCGCCACAGCCGTCTTCGTCCTTCTACCTATAATACCAACAGTAGCCATTCTTACAGCAACAGTCCTATTCCTCCTTACCCTCTTAGAAGTAGCAGTTGCAATAATTCAGGCATATGTGTTTGTTCTTCTGCTGAGCCTCTATCTTCAAGAAAACGTCTAATGGCCCACCAAGCACATGCGTATCATATGGTTGATCCAAGCCCATGACCACTAACCGGCGCAATCGGAGCCCTTCTTATAACCTCCGGCCTAGCAATCTGGTTTCACTTCCACTCAACAACACTTATAACCCTTGGATTAGTTCTTCTTCTACTCACAATACTCCAATGATGACGAGACATTATTCGAGAAGGCACTTTCCAAGGCCATCACACCATCCCAGTCCAAAAAGGCCTACGTTTTGGAATAATTCTTTTTATTACATCCGAAGTATTTTTCTTTTTAGGGTTCTTCTGAGCCTTCTACCACTCAAGTCTAGCACCTACACCAGAGCTAGGCGGATGCTGACCACCCACAGGAATTACACCCCTTGACCCATTTGAAGTCCCACTCTTAAATACCGCTGTTCTTTTAGCATCAGGAGTAACAGTCACATGAGCCCACCATAGCCTCATAGAAGGAGAACGAAAACAAGCAATCCAATCGCTCGCACTTACAATTCTTCTAGGCCTCTACTTTACAGCCCTCCAAGCCATAGAATATTATGAAGCACCCTTTACAATTGCAGACGGAGTCTATGGTTCCACCTTTTTTGTGGCCACTGGATTCCACGGCCTTCACGTCATCATTGGCTCAACCTTCCTAGCCGTCTGCCTGCTACGCCAAATTCAATACCACTTCACCTCCGAACACCACTTCGGCTTTGAGGCAGCCGCATGATACTGACATTTTGTCGACGTAGTCTGACTATTCCTCTACGTCTCAATTTATTGATGAGGCTCATAATCTTTCTAGTATCTAACGTTAGTACGAGTGACTTCCAATCACCTAGTCTTGGTTAAACCCCAAGGAAAGATAATGAACTTGATTATCTCCATCTTACTTATTACAACAGCCCTCTCACTAGTCCTAGCAGTTGTATCCTTTTGACTGCCCCAGATAAACCCAGATGCAGAAAAACTCTCACCATACGAATGTGGCTTCGACCCCTTAGGATCAGCCCGATTACCATTCTCAATCCGCTTCTTTCTAGTGGCCATTTTATTTCTCCTGTTTGACTTAGAAATTGCCCTCCTCCTTCCACTTCCATGAGGAGACCAACTATACAACCCAGTCGGAACTCTTTTATGAGCCTCAGCTGTTCTTGTTCTCCTTACCCTAGGCTTAATTTATGAGTGAATTCAAGGAGGCTTAGAATGAGCAGAATAGATAGTTAGTCCAAAGCAAGACCTCTGATTTCGGCTCAGAAAATTGTGGTTCAACTCCACAACTCTCTTATGACACCCGTTCACTTCAGCTTTAGCTCAGCCTTTGTACTAGGACTTATGGGCCTGACATTTCACCGCACTCACTTACTCTCTGCGTTACTATGCCTAGAAGGAATAATACTTTCCCTCTTCATTGCATTAGCCCTCTGAGCCCTCCAATTTGAAACAACCGGATTCACCACAGCCCCCATACTTCTTTTAGCCTTCTCAGCATGTGAAGCCAGTGCAGGCCTTGCACTTCTAGTAGCCACAGCCCGAACCCACGGAACTGACCGACTACAAAACTTAAATTTACTACAATGCTAAAAATTTTAATGCCAACAATTATGCTATTTCCAACAATCTGACTATCCTCCCCTAAATGACTCTGATCTACCACTACAGCCCACAGCCTCCTAATCGCCCTAATTAGCCTACTCTGACTAAACTCAACCTCAGAAACCGGCTGATCTGCCTCTAACCAATACCTAGCCACAGACCCTCTATCAACCCCCCTCTTAGTCCTCACATGCTGACTTCTACCGCTAATAATTCTAGCTAGCCAAAATCACATTAACCCAGAACCAATTTCCCGACAACGCCTATACATTACACTACTAGCATCACTTCAGACCTTTTTAATTATAGCCTTCGGGGCCACAGAAATCATTTTATTTTATATTATATTTGAAGCCACCCTCATCCCCACTCTAATTATTATTACCCGATGAGGGAACCAAACTGAACGCCTGAATGCAGGAACATACTTTTTATTCTACACCCTAGCAGGTTCGCTCCCCCTTCTAGTTGCCCTCCTTTTACTTCAACAATCAACAGGCACTCTGTCTATGCTAACACTTCAATACTCTCAACCACTCATATTAACCACATATGGCCATAAAATTTGATGAGCCGGCTGCCTTATCGCCTTTTTAGTGAAAATACCACTCTATGGCGTCCACCTATGACTGCCAAAAGCACATGTTGAAGCCCCTGTGGCAGGATCAATAGTTCTAGCCGCAGTTCTTCTTAAACTAGGGGGCTATGGAATAATACGAATAATAGTTATACTGGACCCGCTCTCAAAAGAACTGGCATACCCTTTTATTATTTTAGCCCTATGAGGGATTATTATAACAGGCTCTATTTGCCTTCGACAAACAGACCTAAAATCCTTAATTGCCTACTCCTCTGTCAGCCACATAGGCCTGGTTGCAGGGGGAATTTTAATTCAAACACCATGAGGCTTTACTGGTGCAATTATTTTAATAATTGCCCACGGACTTGTATCCTCTGCCCTATTCTGCTTAGCCAACACTGCTTACGAGCGCACCCACAGCCGAACCATAGTCCTTGCCCGCGGCCTACAAATAATCTTCCCCCTAACCGCGGTATGATGATTTGTTGCAAATTTAGCTAACCTGGCACTTCCCCCCCTCCCAAACCTCATAGGAGAACTAACCATTATTTCTGCCCTATTTAACTGATCCCCCTGAACAATTCTTCTTACAGGGACAGGAACACTTATCACTGCTGGCTACTCGCTATACCTCTTTTTAATGTCTCAACGAGGGCCAACACCAAACCACATCATCGGACTCCCCCCATACCACACCCGAGAACACCTTTTATTAACACTTCATCTCCTACCAGTTCTCCTATTAGTAGCTAAACCAGAACTTATGTGAGGCTGATGTTACTAGTAAGCGTAGTTTAATGAAAATATTAGGTCGTGACCCTAAAGCTGAAGGTTAAAATCCTTTCGCTCACCGAGAAAGGCCTCTGGGGCAATAAGTTCTGCTAATTCTGATAACCGCGGTTAAAGTCCCCGGCTTCCTTGCGCTTTTAAAGGATAACAGCTCGCCCATTGGTCTTAGGAACCAAAAACTCTTGGTGCAAATCCAAGTAAAAGCTATGCACCCAACAACACTAACTTTGTCATCCTCTCTTATTCTAGTAATAGCAATTCTTATTTTTCCGTTATTAACCACACTTCACCCCTCCACTAAAAACCACCAATGGGCTATTACACACGTTAAAACCGCTGTTAACACCGCATTTCTAGTTAGCCTCTTACCCCTTATAATTTTTTTAGATCAAGGCACCGAAACAATTATCACCAACTGACACTGAATAAATACCACCCTGTTCGACATTAATATTAGCTTCAAGTTTGACCAATATTCTCTCATTTTTACCCCAATTGCCCTCTACGTCACATGATCAATTCTAGAATTTGCATCCTGATATATGCACGCAGACCCCCTTATAAGCCGATTCTTTAAATACTTACTACTTTTTCTTGTAGCAATAATTATTCTTGTTACAGCTAACAATATGTTTCAACTTTTTATCGGCTGAGAGGGCGTAGGTATCATGTCTTTCCTTCTGATCGGCTGATGATATGGCCGAGCAGATGCCAACACCGCAGCTTTACAGGCCGTCCTCTATAACCGAGTTGGGGATATTGGACTAATTATAAGTATAGCATGACTTGCAATAAACCTCAACTCATGGGAAATTCAACAAATTTTCTTCCTGGCAAAAAATTTTGATATAACCCTCCCTCTCATTGGCCTGATCTTAGCCGCAACGGGAAAATCAGCCCAATTTGGGCTGCACCCGTGGCTACCCTCCGCAATGGAGGGTCCCACGCCAGTCTCTGCCCTACTACACTCCAGCACAATAGTTGTAGCAGGAATTTTCCTATTAATCCGACTCCACCCCCTTATAGAAAATAATGAACTGGCTCTATCAATTTGCCTATGCTTAGGCGCTCTAACAACCCTTTTCACAGCTGCTTGCGCACTTACTCAAAATGATATTAAAAAAATTGTTGCCTTTTCAACATCTAGTCAGCTCGGCCTCATAATAGTTACAATTGGCCTCAACCAGCCACAGCTAGCTTTTCTTCACATCTGTACACACGCCTTTTTTAAAGCAATGCTTTTCCTTTGCTCTGGGTCAATCATTCATAGCCTCAACGACGAACAAGACATCCGAAAAATGGGAGGCCTCCAAAACCTTATACCTTTTACATCCTCCTGCCTAACAATTGGAAGTCTTGCACTTACAGGAACCCCATTTCTTGCCGGCTTCTTCTCAAAAGATGCTATTATTGAAGCCCTAAACACATCTCACCTAAACGCCTGAGCCCTCATCCTCACACTTATTGCCACATCATTCACCGCAATTTACAGCTTCCGCGTAGTCTTTTTTGTAACAATAGGCACCCCCCGATTCCTTCCATTATCTCCCATTAATGAAAATAACTCCTCAGTAATTAACCCAATTAAACGTCTTGCCTGAGGAAGCATCATTGCTGGGCTCCTTATTACATTAAATTTTTTACCAACCAAAACCCAAATCATAACTATACCCGCCACACTAAAACTTGCCGCCCTTCTTGTAACAATTATTGGCCTTCTTACAGCCATGGAATTAGCCTCCCTAACCAACAAACAATTCAAAGTTAAACCAATAGCCTCCACCCACCACTTTTCCAATATGTTAGGATTTTTCCCAGCAATTATCCACCGTATTGCCCCCAAATTTAACCTCCTCCTAGGACAATCAATTGCGACACAATTAGTAGATCAAACATGATTTGAAGCCTCGGGCCCAAAAGGAGCTTCCTCCTTACAAATTAAGATAGCCAAAAATATTAGTGACGCCCAACAAGGAATAATTAAGACATACTTAACAATTTTCCTCCTATCAACCTCCATTGCAATTCTTTTAGCATTAATTTAGACCGCCCGAAGAGAACCTCGACTTAAACCACGAGTTAACTCAAGAACAACAAACAAAGTTAATAATAAAACCCAAGCACAAATTACAAGCATCCCACCACCTGATGAATATATTATAGCCACCCCACTAATATCTCCTCGCAACAAAGAAAACTCCTTTAAATTATCAATAATGACCCAAGACCCCTCATATCACCCCTCACAAAATAAACTAACCATTAAACCAACCCCTAATAAATAAACCAACACATATCCAACTACAGAACGATCCCCTCAAGCTTCCGGAAAAGGCTCTGCAGCCAACGCTGCAGAATAAGCAAACACTACAAGCATCCCACCTAAATAAATTAAAAAAAGAACTAAAGACAAAAAAGACCCACCATGACCAATAAGTACCCCACACCCAACCCCAGCTGCTACCACCAAACCAAATGCAGCAAAATAAGGAGCAGGATTAGAAGCCACAGCAACCAACCCAACAATTAAAGCTATTAACAGTATAGACACAAGATAAGTCATAATTCCCACTCGGATTTTAACCGAGACCAGTGACTTGAAGAACCACCGTTGTTATTCAACTATAAGAACCCTCTAATGGCAAGCCTACGAAAAACACATCCACTTATTAAAATTGCTAACGATGCATTAGTCGATTTACCAGCCCCCTCTAATATCTCCGCATGATGAAACTTTGGCTCCCTCTTAGGATTGTGCTTAGTAGCACAAATTCTCACAGGCCTATTTTTGGCTATACATTATACCTCAGATATTTCCACCGCATTCTCCTCCGTTGCCCACATTTGTCGAGATGTGAATTACGGCTGACTAATTCGAAATATGCACGCCAACGGAGCCTCATTCTTCTTTATTTGTATTTACATGCACATTGCCCGAGGACTTTATTATGGCTCCTACCTCTACAAAGAAACATGAAACGTCGGAGTCGTCCTCTTTTTCCTCGTAATAATAACAGCCTTTGTAGGTTACGTGTTACCATGAGGCCAAATATCCTTTTGAGGCGCAACAGTAATTACTAATCTCCTTTCCGCCGTCCCATATATTGGTGATCTCCTTGTTCAATGAATCTGAGGCGGCTTTTCAGTAGACAATGCAACCCTAACACGATTCTTTGCCTTCCACTTTCTGTTTCCGTTTTTAATTGCCGCAGCAACAGTAATTCACCTCCTCTTTCTTCACGAAACAGGATCAAATAACCCAGTGGGGCTCAACTCTGACGCAGACAAAATTTCATTCCACCCCTACTTCTCCTATAAGGACCTCCTAGGCTTTGCAGTTATACTTCTAGCCCTTACAGCCCTTGCTTTATTTTCCCCTAATCTGCTAGGAGACCCAGAAAATTTTACCCCCGCAAATCCACTAGTAACACCCCCTCATATTAAACCAGAATGATACTTCTTATTTGCATATGCAATCCTTCGATCAATCCCAAATAAACTAGGCGGAGTCCTTGCCCTACTGTTTTCCATCCTAATTCTTATAGTTGTCCCCATCCTTCATACCTCAAAACAGCGCGGACTAACATTCCGACCCATTTCCCAATTTCTCTTCTGAACCCTCGTTGCAGACATAGTAATCCTTACATGAATTGGAGGAATACCAGTTGAGCATCCATTCATCATCATTGGACAACTAGCATCAATCCTTTACTTCGCCCTATTCTTGATCCTAATCCCAATAGCAGGTTGATTAGAAAATAAAGCACTACGATGAGCCTGCCCTAGTAGCTTAGCTTAAAAGCATCGGTCTTGTAATCCGAAGATCGGAGGTTAAAATCCCCCCTAGTGCCAGAAAAAGGAGATTCTAACTCCTACCACTGGCTCCCAAAGCCAGAATTCTAAACTAAACTATTTTCTGTGCATTACGCTTATGGTATAGTACATATTATGCATAATATTACATTAATGTACTAGTACATTAATGTATAATCCCCTATCAATTCTTGCAAACATAAAGCATGTAAATATTTTTAAGGTAGACATATTACATTTAGTAAATTTAATCACCAATGAACTAAGTTCAGGCATTAAAAAGGACTTCCCCATAATATTAATCACAACATTTTCCTTTGTAAAACTCAACTAACATTTACATTCTTAATATTTAATGTAGTAAGAGACCACCAACCAGTTTATATAAAGGCATATTATTAATGATAGAATCAAGGGCAATAATTGTGGGGGTAACACTTAGTGAACTATTACTTGCATCTGGTTCCTATTTCAGGGCCATAACTGTTATAATTCCACCCTCGGATAATTATACTGGCATTTGATTAATGGTGTAGTACATACGACTCGTTACCCACCAAGCCGAGCATTCTTTTATATGCATAACGTATTTTTTCTGGTCTGCTTTTCATCTGCATCTCAGAGTGCAGGCACAAATATTGAATAAAGGTGGAACATTTTTCTTGCATGAATAATATGTCTGAATGATTTAATGACATATACTTAAGAATTGCATTAATCTCTTTCAGGTGCATACACTATCCTTACTCAACACAGTCTTTCCTGTTATGCCCCCTTTTGGTTTTTACGCGTTAAACCCCCCTACCCCCCTACGCCCCGAGAATCCTGTTTTTCCTTGTCAAACCCCAAAACCAAGGAAGACTCAACAGGGCGCACTTTAAGCCAGCAAATTGTGATGAGGGCTGACTAATTTCACCACGTATTATATATATGACATGTAAAAAAAATGCATAAAATTATTTTTTTGACTTAATTTTTAGCCTAAAACTAGGCATTAAAAAAATTATAAAATCTCTCAACCCTAAAGTTAAGGCTAAACTTACCATAAAATTATAGACTAAAATTTA